ATCTACAAGTCCAATATCAACATGTAAGGTCTAGGAGTCATCTCATAAAAAACAATGTAATAAAGCATAAATACTATCATCCATACTGAGAGATTCAATGAATCATTCTTAGTAAATCTTAGTGAAGAAAAAATCAAGAGCTTGGAGCCAATAAAGACTAAGAGAATTGACTCACGATTAAATTCGATTATGAGCTGAGCTCCGTTGTACAATTCTGACCTAATCATTAAGTACGAAGCGGTGGGAACGATGGAATCTTTGAATGCAAACGATTTTCAATGAATCTTACTGATTCACTAGTCAGGATGGCGAAATGAACCACAAATCAATTCATCTTGTTTCAGAAGTCGCAAACAAGTCCTACGAAGATTGAAAGAGTAAACATTCGCTCGCGAAAACTTGATTTTTTTTTGAACAGGTAAACTTGGATTAAAGATTAGGACGTTCCAAATATGCAAATTTTTTCTAAAAAAGTAAAGTTCTGATATCTATTTACTAGAAATTCAATTTGGAAGCCTTTCTTTTTATTCGCGAGGAGCTGGATGAGAAGAAACTCTCACATCCAGTTCTGTAGTAGAGATGGAATTCCAAAACAAGCATCAACTATAACCCCAAAAGAACTAGATTCCGTAAACAACATAGAGGAAGAATGAGGGGAATATCTTATCGAGGGAATCATATTTGTTTTGGTAAATATGCTCTTCAGGCACTTGAACCTGCTTGGATCACATCTAGACAAATCGAAGCAGGGCGGCGAGCAATGACACGAAATGCACGCCGTGGTGGAAAAATTTTTGTACGTATATTTCCAGACAAACCAGTTACAGTAAGACCCGCTGAAACACGTATGGGTTCGGGGAAAGGATCCCCCGAGTATTGGGTAGCTATTGTGAAACCGGGGAGAATACTATATGAAATGGGCGGAGTAAGCGAAAATATAGCTCGAAGGGCTATTTTAATAGCATCGTCCAAAATGCCTATACAAACTCAATTTATTAGTTCAGGATAAAGGATAAAAATGTGGAACTAACAGATATGAGTTTTGTAAATGAAACAAAAACGCGGATTTTTTTTTTGAACAACCAATATTTCTTTTATTTTCGTAATCTTTTTCATTGGAAGAATAGAATACAAATTTGATATGATTCAACCCCAAACCCGTTTAAATGTCGCAGATAACAGCGGAGCTAGAGAATTGATGTGTATTCGAATCATAGGGGCTAACAACCGTCGATATGCTCATATCGGTGACATTATTGTTGCTGTGATCAAAGAAGCAGTACCCAATATGCCTCTAGAAAAATCAGAAGTAGTCAGAGCCGTAATTGTTCGTACCTGTAACGAACTTAAACGTGACAATGGTATGCTAATAAGCTATGATGATAATGCTGCCGTTGTGATTGATCAAGAAAGAAATCCAAAAGGAACTCGAATCTTTGGTGCACTCCCCCGAGAATTGAGACAATTCAATTTTACTAAAATAGTTTCATTAGCTCCCGAAGTATTATAAAACTAAAAAAATGAAATCCTGATATCTTTGGTGTATTTGAAAGAAAAAGAAATAGATTATTATAGATTGGGTGTTACGCATATACCTTGAGGAAAAATTCATATTCCGAAACCAATACGAATAAAAAAAGAAAAACATGTTGATTATATCCAATTTGGAGGAACCAATAATTTTAGTCCATCATGGGTAGAGACACTATTGCCGAGATAATAACCTCTATACGAAATGCGGATATGGATAAAAAAAGAGTTGTTCGTATAGGCTCTACAAATATTGCCGAAAATATTGTTCAAATACTTTTCCGAGAAGGTTTTATCGAAAACGTCAGAAAACATCAAGAAAAAGACAAATATTTTTTGGTTTTAACCCTGCACCATAGAAGGAATAGGCAAAGACCTTCTAGAAATTTTTTAAATTTAAAACGGATCAGTCGTCCCGGCCTACGAATTTACTCGAACTCTCAACGAATTCCTAGAATTTTGGGCGGGATCGGTATTGTAATTCTTTCTACTTCTCGAGGTATAATGACAGACCGACGGGCTCGACTAGAAGGAATTGGGGGAGAAATTGTGTGTTATATATGGTAACCTTTTTCTATTCAAACGACATCCGAAAGATCTTCATAAAACAAAGCGCGGTGGGTTGTCTAATATCGTTTCTTCTCCATTAGTTCATACCTCAAGGGGGCTTTACCTGAAATGAAAGAACAAAAGTGGATTCATGAGGGTTTAATTACTGAATCGCTTCCGAATGGCATGTTCCGGGTTCGATTAGATAATGCAAATTTGATTCTAGGTTATGTTTCAGGAAAGATTCGACGGAGTTTTATACGGATACTACCGGGGGATAAAGTCAAAATTGAAGTAAGTCGTTATGATTCGACCAGAGGACGAATAATTTATCGACTCAGAAACAAGGAGTCAAAAGATTAGTTGGTTTTTATTCAATCTGATTCGAGATTAAAAATCTCAAGAAACTGACTTTCTTTTC